ACGGAAAAGAAATTGCACGCGTCGAATGGATTAGAGAGGGTAGGGTTCCCCTACAAACCATTCGAGCTAAAATCGATTATTGTTCCTATACAGTTCGGACTATCTATGGGGTATTAGGCATCAAAATTTGGATTTTTATAGACAAAGAAGAGGAATAAGAAAACTTTAATTGTTTTTCCCTTCTAGCCATTGATGCAACAAAAAGGGGGGAAACTTGTTTATTACTTTTCTGTCCAATCAAAAATTATTAATTCTCTTAATTCTATAGGGTTGAATAAAAATTCGATTGACCTTTTGATATAATTGCTATGCTTAGTGTGTGACTCGTTGGTTTTTTTAGGGTTGGGATTAAAAAAAGACCAGCCCCGTAGTATGAAAACTAACTCATCATTTCGTATTATCTGGATCTAAAGAAGCAGTCAAGATATGCTAAATCAATCATATCTTTGTAGCAACTGAAATTTTTTTTTGACTAAACTTTAATTTGAATTCTAAGTTTAAATCAAAATAAAGACGAAAGGTGTGGATAAATGGAAGGACGAGAGAAAGAGAGAAAAAGAATATTAATGATATAGAATTCCAATATGTTATGTAAGGTCTATGAGTCATCTCAAAAAACAGTGTAATAAAGCATCAATACTAAATTGATTCATCCATAATAAAATAGTTAATGAATCCTTCTTATAGAATATAAGAAAAAAGAAAGAGCTTGGAGCCAATAAAGACTAAGAAGGTTGACTCAAGAATAAATTGGATTAAGAGCTCCGTTGTAGAATTCTGACCTAACCATTAAATACGAAGCGGTGGGAACGACGAAAGCTGTGAATGCAAAAGATTTTATTGAACAAAACAAATGAATCTTGGCGATTCACTAGTCAGGATGGCGAAATGAACCAGAAAAAATTCATCTATTCTGAGCAGTCACGAACAAGCTCTACGACTGAAATAGAAATTGCAAGAGTAAATATTCGCCCGCGAAAACTTTTTTTTTATTGTTAAACTTGGATAAAGGACAAAAGAAAATAAAGATTTATTAGAACGTTAGAAAAAACTATTATTTAGAAAATTTTTTCTAAAAATGTTCTAATATCTATTAAAATTCATTGAATTTTGAATCCTTTTATTCGCGAGGAGCTGTATGAGAAGAAACTCTCACGTCCAGTTCTGTAGTAGAGATGGAATTTCGAAGCAACCATCAACTATAACCCCAAAAGAACTAGATTCCGTAAACAACATAGAGGAAGAATGAAGGGAATATCTTATCGAGGTAATCATATTTGTTTCGGTAAATATGCTCTTCAGGCACTTGAACCTGCTTGGATCACATCTAGACAAATCGAAGCAGGCCGACGCGCAATGACACGAAATGCACGCCGTGGTGGAAAAATATGGGTTCGTATATTTCCAGACAAACCAGTTACAGTAAGACCTGCTGAAACACGTATGGGTTCGGGGAAAGGATCCCCTGAATATTGGGTAGCTGTTGTTAAACCAGGACGAATACTATATGAAATGGGTGGAGTAACCGAAAATATAGCTAAAAGGGCTATTTTAATAGCAGCATCAAAAATGCCTATACGAACTCAATTTATTATTTCGGGATAAAAGTGTAGAACCGACAGAAATGAATCTTGGGGATGGGATGAAACAAAACCGCAGGTTTCTTTTTTTGGACAAAAAATATTTCTTTTATTTTCTTTATCCTTTGCATTGTAAGAATAGACTAAAAAATTGATATGATTCAACCTCAAACCCATTTAAATGTAGCGGATAACAGCGGGGCTCGAGAATTGATGTGTATTCGAATCATAGGAGCTAGTAATCGTAGATATGCTCATATTGGTGACATTATTGTTGCTGTGATCAAAGAAGCAGTACCAAACATGCCCTTACAAAAATCAGAAGTAGTCAGAGCTGTAATTGTTCGTACTTGTAAAGAACTTAAACGCGACAGCGGTATGATAATACGATATGATGACAATGCTGCAGTTGTGATTGATCAAGAAGGAAATCCAAAAGGAACTCGAATTTTTGGTGCAATCCCCCGGGAATTGAGACAATTAAATTTTACTAAAATAGTTTCATTAGCTCCCGAGGTTTTATAAAATAAAAGAGGATCATGATTTCTTTGGGTTTTTCACAGAAATAGATTAAGAACTAGATTAATTCGTAGCTTGTGTCTCACGCATATACCTTGAAAAATTCATATTCATAAACCAATAAAAAAAAAAAAGAAAAACATGTTGATTATATCCAATTTTGAAGCACCACTAATTTTAGTTCATCATGGGTAGAGACACCATTGCTGAGATAATAACCTCTATACGAAATGCTGATATGGATAGAAAAAGAGTTGTTCGCATAGTATCTACTAATATTACCGAAAATATTGTTAAAATACTTTTCCGGGAAGGTTTTATCGAAAACGTTAGAAAACATCGAGAAAAAAACAAAGATTTTTTGGTTTTAACCCTGCGACATAGAAGGAATAAGAAAAGACCCTATAGAAATTTTTTAAATTTAAAACGGATCAGTCGACCCGGTCTACGAATCTATTCTAATTCTCAACGAATTCCTAGAATTTTAGGTGGTATGGGGATTGTAATTCTTTCTACTTCTCGAGGTATAATGACAGACCGGGAGGCTCGACTAGAAGGAATCGGCGGAGAAATTTTGTGTTATATATGGTAATTCTTTTAATATCCAAATGGGATCCGAAACCTCTTCCTATTTGTAAAAAAGAAAAGAAAGGAGGTGAGTTGTCTAATATCCTTTCTCCTCCCTTAGTTGATACTTCAAGGGGGCTTTACCTGGAATGAAAGAACAAAAATGGATTCATGAAGGTTTAATTACTGAATCACTTCCCAATGGGATGTTCCGGGTTCGATTAGATAATGAAGATCTGATTCTAGGTTATGTTTCAGGAAAGATCCGACGCAGTTTTATACGGATATTGCCGGGAGATAAAGTCAAAATTGAAGTAAGTCGTTATGATTCAACCAAAGGGCGTATAATTTATCGACTCCGAAACAAAGATTCGAAAGATTAGGTGGTTTTTATTCAATACGCTTCGAGATGAAAAATTTAAAGAAACTTATTTTCTACCAAAAAGTAGATTCAGAATTAAGATAAGGAATGACAAATATGAAAATAAGAGCTTCCGTTCGTAAAATTTGCGAAAAATGTCGACTAATCCGTAGGCGGGGGCGCATTATAGTAATTTGTTCCAACCCGAGACATAAACAAAGACAAGGATAATCAGACTCACTAAAGGACTCAATATACAAATAAAGAATCTGTTTTGATTTTGACATAAAATGGATATATCCATAGATTCCTGACTCATATTTATGAGATGATACAATATGGCAAAAGCTGTACCGAGAACTGGTTCACGTAGGAATGTACGTATTGGTTCGCGTAAGAATGCACGTAGGATCCCAAAGGGAGTTATTCATGTTCAAGCAAGTTTCAATAATACCATTGTGACGGTTACAGATGTACGGGGTCGGGTGGTTTCCTGGTCTTCGGCCGGCACTTCTGGATTCAAGGGTACGAGGAGAGGGACACCCTTTGCCGCGCAATCCGCAGCATCAAATGCTATTCGTACAGTAGTAGATCAGGGTATGCAACGAGCAGAAGTCATGATAAAAGGTCCCGGTCTCGGAAGAGACGCAGCATTACGAGCTATTCGTAGAAGTGGTATACTATTAACTTTTGTACGAGATGTAACCCCTATGCCACATAATGGCTGTAGACCTCCGAAAAAAAGACGTGTGTAGAAATGAACAGTGAATAGAGAAACAAGAGAAATAAATAATTCAATAAAAAAAAAAAAGAATATTACTATGGTTCGAGAGAAAGTAACAGTATCTACTCGGACACTACAGTGGAAGTGTGTTGAATCAAGAATAGACAGTAAACGTCTTTACTATGGGCGCTTTATTCTGTCTCCACTTATGAAAGGCCAGGCGGACACAATAGGCATTGCGATGCGAAGAGCTTTGCTTGGAGAACTAGAAGGAACATGTATCACACGTGTAAAATCTGAGAACGTCCCCCATGAATATTCTACTATAACGGGTATTCAAGAATCGATCCACGAAATTTTAATGAATTTGAAAGAAATTGTATTGAGAAGTAATCTATATGGAAATTGTGACGCATCTATTTGTTTCCAGGGTCCTGGATATGTAACTGCTCAAGATATCATCTTACCGCCTTATGTAGAAATCGTTGACAATACACAACATATAGCTTGCTTGACAGAACCAATGGATTTGTGTATTGGATTAGAAATCGAGAAAAATCGCGGATATCTTATAAAAATGCCACATAGCTTTCAAGATGGAAGTTATCCTATCGATGCAGTATTCATGCCTGTTCGAAATGTGAATCATAGTATTCATTCCTACGGGAATGGGAATGAAAAACAAGAGATACTTTTTCTCGAAATATGGACAAATGGGAGTTTAACTCCGAAAGAAGCACTTCATGAAGCCTCCCGGAATTTGATTAATTTATTTATTCCTCTTTTAGATAAGGAAGAAGAAAACTTACCTTTAGAGAACAATCAACACATGGTTCCTTTATCCACTTTTACTTTTGACGATAAATTGGATAGACTCAGAAAAAACAAAAAAAAAATAGCATTGAAATCGATTTTTATTGATCAATCCGAACTGTCTCCCAGGGTCTATAATTGCCTCAAAAGGTCCAATATATATACATTATTCGACCTTTTAAATAACAGTCAAGAAGATCTTATGAAAATTGAACATTTTCGCCCAGAAGATGTAAAACAGATATTAGGCATTCTAGAAAAACATTTCGCAATTGATTTACCAAAAAAGAAGTTTTAAATCTTTTGTATTTTTTTTCGTCTTTTTTGAATTAAGATGAAAATAGGGTTTAAATCTGTAACACAATTCAGATATTCGAAATAAATTCATAATTTTATTGAATAAAATAAATAAATGTATCTAGGGAATAGTCGCTTC